TCAACGATGTAAAATATTACAATGATGTAATAAAAAAAGAATCAATGAAAAGAGATAGTCTAATTCCAATTAGGAATTCCTTGGGACCTTTAGGATTAGGAAGAACCCCTCAAATTGCGCATTTTTATTCATTTTACCATTTAATAACTTATAATCAGATCTCGGTAACTAAATATTTACAACTTGACAATTTCAAACAGACTTTTCAAGTGCTTAAATATTATTTAATGGATGAAAATGGTAGGGTTTCCATTTATAATAATCCCGATCCGCGCGGTAACATCGTTTTGAATCCATTCAATTTGAATTGGAATTTTCTCCATCATAATTATTGTGAAGAAGCGTCTAGAATAATTAGCCTTGGGCAGTTTATTTGTGAAAATTTATGTATAGCCAAAAACGGACCGCACTTAAAATCGGGTCAAGTTCTAATTGTTCAAATTGACTCTGTAGTAATAAGATCAGCTAAAGCTTATTTGGCCACTCCGGGAGCAACCGTTCATGGCCATTATGGAGAAATCCTTTACGAAGGAGATACATTAGTTACATTTATATATGAAAAATCGAGATCTAGGGATATAACGCAAGGTCTTCCAAAAGTGGAACAAGTGTTAGAAGTGCGTTCGATTGATTCAATATCGATGAACCTAGAAAAGAGAATTGAGGGTTGGAACAAGAGTATAACAAAAATTATTGGAATTCCTTGGAGATTCTTGATTGGTGCTGAGCTAACTATAGTGCAAGGGCGTATCTCTTTGGTTAATAAGATCCAAAAAGTTTATAGATCTCAGGGGGTGCAGATTCATAATCGACATATAGAAATTATTGTGCGTCAAATAACATCAAAAGTGTTGGTTTCAGAAGAGGGAATGTCTAATGTTTTTTCACCCGGAGAACTGATTGAATTGTTGCGGGCGGAACGAACAGGGCGCGCTTTGGAAGAAGCGATCTGTTACCGAGCTATCTTATTGGGAATAACGAAAGCATCTCTAAATACTCAAAGTTTTATATCCGAAGCAAGTTTTCAAGAAACTGCTCGAGTTTTAGCAAAAGCCGCTCTCCGGGGTCGTATCGATTGGTTGAAAGGTCTGAAAGAGAACGTTGTTCTAGGGGGGATGATACCCGTTGGTACGGGATTCAACGGATTAGTGCAACGTTCAAGGCAACATACCAACATTCCTTTGGAAACCAAAAACAATAAACTATTCGAGGCAGAAATGCGAGATATTTTGTTCCACCACAGAGAATTATTTGATTTTTTCATTTCAAGGAATTTACACGATACACTGAGACAATCATTTCGAGGGTTGAATGATTCCTAAGAGCGGATTCACCCCCTTTCTTTTTAGCTATTTGTATTTGCGGTCATTTTTTTTTTTGTATTTGTATTTGGTATATAGTAATAAAGATAATAAAATAACAAATAGAATAGAAAGAAATTAATATTAATGGTTTGAATCGTGTATCAATGGCCAATATCCGTTAGAGGTAGAAACGAAGGTTCCATCGGAACAATTATTTATTTCTATTTCAGGGCACCTCGTCTCTCTTTTTTTTAATAAAAAGAAAGGAGGTGTGGATAAATAAATGACAAGAAGATATTGGAACATCCATTTGGAAGAAATGATGGAAGCAGGAGTTCATTTTGGTCATGGTACTAGTAAATGGAATCCTAGAATGGAACCTTATATCTCTTCAAAGCGTAAAGGTATTCATATTATAAATCTTATTAGAACTGCCCGTTTTTTATCAGAAGCTTGTGATTTAGTTTTTGATACAGCAAGTAGGGGAAAGCAATTCTTAATTGTTGGTACCAAAAATAAAGCAGCCGATTCAGTAGCACGGGCTGCAATAAGGGCCCGTTGTCATTATGTTAATAAAAAATGGCTAGGCGGTATGTTAACGAATTGGTATACTACGGAAACGATACTTCATAAGTTCAGGGACTTGAGAACGGAACAAAAGATGGGGAGACTCAATCGTCTTCCGAAAAGAGATTCGGCTATGTTGAAGAGACAATTATCTCACTTGCAAACATATCTGGGCGGGATCAAATATATGACTGGATTACCCGATATTGTAATAATCGTTGATCAGCAAGAAGAATATATGGCTCTTCGAGAATGTATGATTTTGGGAATTCCAACGATTTGTTTAATCGATACAAATTGTGACCCGGATCTCGCTGATATTTCGATCCCATCAAATGATGACGCGATAGCTTCAATCCGATTAATTCTTAACAAATTAGTATTTGCAATTTGTGAGGGTCGTTCTAGTTATATACGAAATCCTTGATTCATATTAATAATGAATAATAAAAAAATTCTTTTGGGAACTCCATAGATTTATGAAATCGGTTATGATTCCTAAAAGAGATACAAGTAACTAGGGATATTATGTAATTAATTGGTATACAAATATATATAAGTCAACTAGGCAAGTCGAAAAAAGAGAAGGTTGAATCAAAATAATTCTTTTTAAAGTTCTATTTTTTTCAGAGGGCAATATGAATGTTCTATTATGTTATATCAACACACTAAAAGGCTTATACGATATATCCGGTGTGGAAGTCGGCCAACATTTCTATTGGAAAATAGGAGGTTTTCAAGTCCATGCCCAAGTAATTATTACTTCTTGGGTTGTAATTGCTATCTTATTAGGTTCAGCCATTATAGCTGTTCGTAATCCACAAACCATTCCTACTGACAGTCAGAATTTCTTCGAATATGTTCTTGAATTCATTCGAGATGTGAGCAAAACTCAGATTGGCGAAGAATACGGTCCATGGGTTCCCTTTATTGGAACTTTGTTTCTATTTATTTTTGTTTCGAATTGGTCGGGTGCTCTTTTACCTTGGAAAATCATACAGTTACCTCATGGGGAATTAGCCGCGCCTACAAATGATATAAATACTACTGTTGCTTTAGCTTTACTCACGTCAGTAGCATATTTCTATGCGGGTCTTAGTAAAAAAGGATTAGGTTATTTTGGTAAATACATTCAACCAACTCCAATCCTTTTACCCATTAATATTTTAGAAGATTTCACAAAACCCCTATCACTTAGTTTTCGACTTTTCGGAAATATATTAGCTGATGAATTAGTAGTTCTTGTTCTTGTTTCTTTAGTACCTTCAGTGGTTCCTATACCCGTCATGTTACTTGGATTATTTACAAGCGGTATTCAAGCTCTTATTTTTGCAACTTTAGCTGCGGCTTATATAGGCGAATCCATGGAGGGTCATCATTGACTAGTTTTCGAAATAGTCTTTTTTTAGTTTTAGCCTTACGCAATATATGTGCGTATCAAGATAATCTGCTTAAGGAGCATAATATATAAAAATAAATAGATAAATTATATAAATATAAACTATATAAAGTATAGAAGTAATAGTCAAAAATAAGATATTAGCGGTATTAGGGAATTGCAACAAACAAAAGGGGAAGTAAAAAAAAGGAAAGAGATCGAAAAGATCTTTTTCCTAAAATTCCAGTTCGGTCTATTTATCCCCCCCCCAATGAATACTATCTTTATATTGTTTTGTTCATTTAATTCCAATATTCAATCTTATTAGATATTAGTAATCATAATCTGAATAATAATTAGGATTGTAATACTTATAGTATTATGGTGTGCTATTTTAAAAAAGATGCTATTGTTATATAGAAAAATTCCCATTCAAGTTGATTTCATCCAATTAAACGGTTGACCAAAAGATAATTTTAATAAATTACCTGAACTTAGATCAATCAAATACTTCTATTTCGATGCAACGATTCGATCTAACGAATTTGTCCATGTAGATTGATTGTACCTGCGTCGGCGAGTAAAAAAAGAAAAAATAAAGATTTACAAAAAACTAAATTCAAATTTATAAAAAAAAATGGATTGGTTAGGGGGGGCCGAACTAGATGTATGTACTCTAATTAGTATAAGACAACTCTTGTGAATGTTTCGAAGAATGATTCTATAATCCGATTAAATGTAAGATATGAATGGTTGATTTACGTTATCCAAGAAACACATGTATATGTAATATTAGATATTAATTAGTTATATATGTAATATCTAAGCGGCTCTATTACTGTGAATTTAGATAGGAATTCCAATGGAATCCCCTCCATTTCCTTTGTAGTTGTGAATTGAATATTAAATGAATAAAATAAAGTGACTATTGAATAAAGAGATTCAATCAAGAAAATAAGAAAAAACGAAAAATTCAAAAAGAATGGTATGGATTCAAAAAAATTCTGTGAATAAAAACTAAAAAAGAAATATCGAAGCCGTTCTGATGATTCAATAATAATATTATTACTTCAATTCCGAGTTCTTATTTCCTTCGACTGTATAGATCTTAGCGATGGAATAATTAAGTCATAATTTATTGGTTGATTGTATCATTAACTATTTACTTATTTTGGTGTGAGGAACTTATCATGAATCCACTGATTTCTGCCGCTTCCGTTATTGCTGCTGGGTTGGCCGTCGGGCTTGCTTCTATTGGACCTGGGGTTGGTCAAGGTACTGCTGCGGGCCAAGCTGTAGAAGGGATCGCGAGACAGCCCGAGGCGGAGGGAAAAATACGAGGTACTTTATTGCTTAGTCTGGCTTTTATGGAAGCTTTAACAATTTATGGACTGGTTGTAGCGTTAGCACTTTTATTTGCGAATCCCTTTGTTTAATCCGAAAAAAAAATACGTATTTTTTATTAGTTTATTTCCTTGGACTTACTGCTTTTTTTGAATTCGATTAGGATTTCACTCCTCCAATTATTTGGTGGGACACTAACCCATGGGAAGGACTGATTGGAGAATGGGGAATTAGCAGAACGACTCGCCTTCTTCCTTCCCATTGTTAGTCCAATGGAATAGTTTTTTAGGAAGTGTTACAACAAACGAGATATTTCGCAATTGACATGACATAAGCATAAGGCCTGGGACTTAATTCTAATAATACTAAGTATCACTTTTTTTCTCAATTGGAAATTTCCAATTGAG